CTCTACCACTGAGTTAAAAGGGCCTATTGAATTCAATTCTTTAATGGAGCCGCTATGTCGATAAAATAGATTTCTGTACATATATTATATACACTAAGTACATGCAGTAGATTCATAGTGGCTAGTTAGTGGCTTATTCTTGAATAAGAGAATAGATTTCCCTAGCAAGTATAGAAAAATGCAATGACTTGTTTCAAGGCCCACCTTAATTGTTTTTCGTTTATTGACTTTATTTCAATTTTATTTCCATGAGAACGAAATTCGCTTCATTGATACATGTACACCTACCAATTTGATCTAGATTCAAGCTCTTTTCTAGAATCATAAATTCGACCTGTCCTCTGAACTAAATTAGAATTTTACTAATTCGATTAGAATTATATAATTCGAGAAAAACAATTTTCAATAACTTATCTTGACCTCTCTTCTCATATTTATCGTTTATTAATCTCCTAGCTTAGTGTGAGCTAGGCATATCTTAACAATACAATAAATGAACCAATGAATGAAAGTGTAAGAAATGGAATTAAACCCCCTCTTTTTCGACAAATTATTCCATTCCGGGCGGAATCGTATTTTTCGTACTAGAAATTTTCTATTTTATTATTATTTAATATAAATTAAATTAAGATAATTATAGATATAATTATAGATTTAGTTCTATATAATCTATATATATCTATTTGTATTTAAAAATATGATATTTAATATAATGCATGGCAATTATAATGAATAATTCATAAATAACGAATCAAAAAAATTTTATGAAATAATGAAAATAGAGCTTGGATCGAATCATGCTATTCCATTCTATTTATATTGACAATTTGAAAGGTTGATATTATGTTATGATCATAGTCTAGTATGATGGCGGCTAATCAATTAGTATGTCTCTCACGCCCCCATCGTCTAGCGGTCCAGGACATCTCTCTTTCAAGGAGGCGGCGGGGATTCGACTTCCCCTGGGGGTAGGGTACTACAAAAGGAAGTTGATCATGGATTCCCAATAAGTCTAAAAAGGATTCTTCCTGGGTCGATGCCCGAGCGGTTAATGGGGACGGACTGTAAATTCGTTGGCAATATGTCTACGCTGGTTCAAATCCAGCTCGGCCCAACAATTCGTCAATCTACCAGGAGAAGGTATAACCTCTTATCCTTCCGAAATACCTGATACGTAGGAGTCAAATTTTCTGCTATATCCCTTAATTTCCCTGGGATTGTAGTTCAATTGGTTAGAGCACCGCCCTGTCAAGGCGGAAGCTACGGGTTCGAGCCCCGTCAGTCCCGACGAATCCAATAAATCCATCAATTAAACTCTCTCTTTTCTGTGAAAGATAGGCCAAGGGGCAGGGCAGAATTTCATTCCCAAGAAAAAGGGTTTCTTTTTTTTATTTTCTTTCGTATTTCTCATCATCAAACAAATAGATGCAAATTTTCGGTACTGCAACGAGTACCGATTTATGGTATAAAGATATATTTGAATTAGTACAATCGTTGGTAGCATTATATTCAGGATTCCAAGATATATTGGGTCTTCTTTTTCTATTGTTCATAATGGAATATGGACAGAGAAGAGAGTACCACAGGGTTCTTGGTAGCACATACACAAATGGAATTTCTTTCTTATATGACCCAAAATAAAGGGAATCTAATGCCCCCCATGAGCTACGTTTCCAAATGCCATTATCTCAGGTTTTGGTTCTGATTTTGGGTAACCTCAATTAGTAAATTTACTAATTTGAATTTGAACAATCTATTTTATTAAAATTGCACACTGAACTTTTGATATATGTGTCCTAGTCCTAATATAATAATCTGAGGAAAGAGCATAAAAGAAAGATAAAGATCGTCCCACAATAGCACCTTTCTTAGAGAAGGAATGAATAAGATTTCCTCCCTTTTTTTGATTTATTGTATTTTCGGAGTCCCATCGACATCGAAAACACTACTATTAATTAATAGAACTTTCTACTCGGATTCATCTTTACCACACGCCTTTGTCTTCAAAGAAAATTAGATCATTAAAAAAAAAAGAGTTTAGAACTTAACCTCTTTCTTTTTCCATTTCACCTCTATTGTTTATTTTGGTTTGGGGCTAATGGGAGTGGAAGGGTCGTCCGATGATACTTCATCGGATAATGATACAAGAAAGGCGTAGGGTAGGTTATCGAAAAGAAAGAACGGAACAGTGAATAAAAAATTCTTGATTGGATCAGGAATCCCATTTTTGATTTGATTCGGTGTGGATAAAAGATCTTCCTATGGTATACTATTCAATTCTCGACGATGAGTTGATTTGATAGCTCAGATATTGTTATTTATAATATTGATGATTGATTCGATTCAATACCATCAAGAGGGAATTCATCCATTGAATTTACAGGCAAAAGGTTTATCATCTCTATGGGATTAAATCCCGAGTTATTGTGAAATAAAATTCAAATAAAAAAACGATTAGATTATGGAAGTAAATATTCTTGCATTTATTGCTACTGCATTG